TTCTCTAGTTTCTTATCGTATCAATTTTCAATTTTTGCTTATTGAAATTTCTGTGCAATATGGATTAATATTTAAAAATAAATATTACCTCTCCCTTTCCCTTTCAAAGAAATTGAATCAAAGAAATTGAAATGATTGAAGTTTTTCTATTTGGAATCGTTTTAGGTCTAATTCCTATTACTTTGGCTGGATTATTCGTAACTGCATATTTACAATACAGACGTGGTGATCAGTTGGACCTTTGATTAATTAATACCTTGCTTTTCTAACCTCCCTCGGATTCAAGAAAGGGGGAGGTCAAATTCAGATTGCTGTTCCATTTTTTACGTAAAAATTTCGACCTAAAAAAACAAGAACGGAATCACGCTCTGTAGGATTTGAACCTACGACATTGGGTTTTGGAGACCCATGTTCTACCGAGCTGAACTAAGAGCGCTTTCTTACCACGAAATTACAAAAAAAAAAGACTGTAAGGAAAAAAAGTCTTTATTTTTTTTAATTACAATACATGTTGAAGGGCTATAGGATGATATATAATATGATATAAAATAGAAATTAAAGAGTAGGTATGTCATGTCCAATTTTTATTGATTTCAATGGACCCTCGTTATGGCTCTGAGGCGAAGTGATAGGTAGGGATGACAGGATTTGAACCCGTGACATTTTGTACCCAAAACAAACGCGCTACCAAGCTGCGCTACATCCCTTTCATTTCAATTCAATTGGATTACAATGTCATTGTAGAGAATTCCTGCCTTCTTTTCTATATACTTATTTTATTTTCTTCATTGATATACATATTATCTTGCTATTTCGATCTTTCTATTTCGTCTTTTTTTTGATCTCATATCATTTTTTTATCATATAATAATAAACTTTTTTTTTTTATTTTATTATATGATATTCTACGGTATATGAAAAAAGAAAATAGGAAAAAAGATATATATTTTGTTCTTTTAAGAAAAGGAAAATCTTATCTATCAAAGCGTTGTACATTTCAATTTGAATTCTGGATTCTGTGTACAAACCAAACGCAAGTGGCTTTTTTTTATATATACATCTGATCTTTTTTTATTTAACTATATATCTGATCTGATCTGATCATATATGTATTACCATTAGGTATTACAATAAATATTATTTATTACAATTATATTACAATTATTACAATAAGGAGGATTTAAAATGCGAGATCTAAAAACATATCTATCTGTAGCCCCGGTAATAAGTACTCTATGGTTCGGGGCTTTAGCCGGTCTATTGATAGAGATCAATCGCTTTTTCCCGGATGCGTTGACATTCCCGTTTTTTTCATTCTAGTTATTTTATTAACATAACAATAACGGGGGGTGTGAAGAAGATTAGAGATACAATTAAATATCTGTGACTGCTACCTCCTCTTCTTTATTTTTATAAAAATTATTCTATTTTTTTTTTTATTTATAAAAAACAAAAAAAAAATAGAATAAAAGAAAGTTTATTCAACCGCAGCAAAATTCAGAGCGCGGGCCCCGTCTTCAAGTAAATTAACATCAATTAAGAAAACGGAAATAAAAATGTAGCTAGGGCGAGAGTATCATATACGATGTTTAAATGAAATACTGTACTAAACTTATAATTGAAATATATTTTCAAAGCATTGTATTACTTATTATTTTATTACTTTTTTTTTATTAGGATATTGGGTTGCAATGAAATTTTTTATAATTTGATTTCTGGATTTGATTTCGAGCTAGCAACTTCGATTTTTTTTTATTCCGCTCTTCTTCTCTTCAGATCGGAAAATCGAAGCGTTGAGTAAATAAAAAACCAAGGTGAGGGGGGGGCTCATGGCCAAGGGTAAAGATGTCCGAGTAAGAATTATTTTGGAATGTACCGGTTGTGTTCGAAACAATGTTAATAAGAAACCAAGAGGCATTTCCAGATATAGTACTCAAAAGAATCGACACAATACGCCTAATCGATTGGAATTGAGAAAATTCTGTCCCTATTGTTCCAAGCATACAATTCATGGGGAGATAAAGAAATAGACGGAAACGATAGCGGCTTTACAGGGAAGATGAAAAATGATATATTAACAAAAAATATCCTATTAGGATATAATATGGGAAGATAAAATCTATTTATAAAATTGTATATACAATTTTAATAAATTGAATATTGTAAATAATTTCAATATTGTAAATTCTATATTGAAATATAAACAAGAAAGAAGGAAAATCCTATTTATTTTACTTGATCGGATCAAAAATGATAATGATTTAGAATTATAAGAAATAGGATTTTCAAAATAAGGACTAAACAAACCATGGATAAATCCAAGCGACTTTTTTTTAAGTCCAAGCGACCCCTTCGTAGGCGTTTGCCCCCGATCCAATCGGGGGATCGAATTGATTATAGAAATATAAGTTTAATTACTCGATTTATTAGTGAACAAGGAAAAATATTATCTAGGCGGGTAAATAGATTAACTTTAAAACAACAACGATTAATTACTATTGCTATAAAGCAAGCCCGTATTTTATCTTTGTTACCTTTTCTTAATAATGAAAAACATTTTGAAAAAAAACGAATTGGTCGCTCGCACTTCTGGTCTTAGAACTAGAAAAAAATAGGGTTACTCTTCAATTGAATCAAAATCAAAATTCGAATCCGAGCTCAAATTAAATTGATATTTTGTTCGAAAAATCTGAAAATCTAGATTTGATTGTCGTCGTCTTGTAAGAAAAAAACGAATTGGAAAAAAAATCGTTTTTTTTTATCTAAATTCAAGTTTTTACTCAGTTTGGCTACCTGATCATATTCTCTTATTTTATCATATTAATTTCTATTCTACCTTCTCGGAATTCATTCTCCCGTAAATAACGTGTATGTAAAACATCCCGATGTACTCCTTCCACTTTCCTTATTTTCTAATGTCAGTCGAAATCATATAAAGACAATTCCGATTTAATATAGCTAGTTGCGCAAGTATTTTACGATTAAGAAGCAACTGTCTCTTGGACAGATTGTTTATGAATCTACTATAACTATGGGATACCCCACTTTCGCGAATTACTGCATTTATCCGAGTGACCCATAAACGACGAAAATTTCTTTTGTGCTTATCTCTATCCCGATGGGCCGAAACCAAAGCTCTTATTTTTTGTTGAATAATAGTTCGAGTAAGTCTTGAATGCGCCCCTCGAAAACTTGATGTGAATAAACGAATTTTTGTTCTACGCCTACGCGCTATATATCCTCGTCTAATTCTGGTCATTGAATAAACGAAACTTTGATGAATAACTAATAAATTTCTTTTCTTTCAGTTATTCGTTTTCCCCCTTCTATATTAACAAAACGGATTCTGCCAATGTATAAAATAATAATTCCAACGGCTTTTGCTACTATAACCTTCCCAACCACGATTTGTTCTTTTTTTTTTTCTAGGTATTTCGCCTAGAAAAAGAGAAAAAAAAAATTGTATTGATATTGGGTATCAAACAAAAACCGAATAAAAAAGTAATAACTAGAAATAGCTAAAAAATTAGTGGGTTCCATCGTTTCTATGGTTATTTCTTAAACGGTGAGGTCTGCTCTATACACCGGAGCCCCTTTCCTCATTTAATCATTTAATCAATGCTATTGCTAACTTGTACAGTTCATACTTTTTAGCTCTACTCATGAATTCTCCAGTAATAGTTCTTTCACAACGAGATCTATCTATACAGTAACGGTATTTAATTATGAAAATTAGCGGATTGGCTGACCCTGTTAGTCCGTTCTTGCAAGAGTAGGGGCATAACTTTCGGCCTTTTTTATTTTAATTTAAATTTAAATAAGATTTCCCCTGCTTAACGACTAATCATTTGCTAACAATGGGAATTCTTTCTCATTTTAAATTGAAAATGGAGGTGATTAATGCACCAATGGAAACCATAAATTTGATACACAAGGGAGGGGTATGATAAATGTTTTTTTTAGATAGCAAAGGGCTTTCTTCTATTCTATCCTATTCATCCGTACTGCTCACGAATAGCGGAAAAAGAGTTTCCTTTATTTTATCTTATCCGAACCCATGATCTGAACGAGTCGCACATACACCCGAGTACATGTTCCTCGGCGCTGAGGGCATCCCCCAAGTGCGGGGGATTTGGTGACATTTCTGATTGGCTGTCTTGTGTTTCTAATAAGTTGTTTAATAGTTGGCATGTTGAATCGTATGCATAATGGGCTGGTTTAGATCGATCCTAACCGGACGATTATGAGTTATTTATTTTCTATATTAATTTTCTATATTAATAGTTAAAAAAAGAAAAAGTTAAAAAAAGAAAAGAATAAAAATAATAAATAAAATCGCAAACTGCGATTGCATAAAATTCCTGCTATTTTTTAGGCAACTGCTACAAGATCAACAATTCCATAAGCTTGGGCTTCTGTGGCTGACATAAAAACATCTCGTTCCATGTCTTCGGATACAACCCATAAGGGTTTACCCGTTCTTTGCGCATAAACCCTTGTCAGGATTTCGCGAAGTTTCAGTAGTTCTTCCGCTTCCAGGACAAATTCTCTTGCTTGTGCTTCATAAAAACCAGCAATAGGTTGATGAATCATTACCCTGAGGATATAAGATAATCGATGGTTACTCTATCTCGGCTGATACGGTGACGAGAAAGAGAAAAGATAACCAATAATAAGAAAAAAAAAAAAAAAGATAAAATTGAACAACCGTACAGGCATTGTTTGTACATTGCATACGGCTCCACAATAGAATTGACTTTTACCTTTCATTGAATAAAAACAGAGAATATTTCATTTCTCATGCCTAGATCGGTAAATAATACAATAACCGCCCTTCTTTTTTTTTAGGAGTTAAAAAAATACTATGGTGGTTCCGTTGCTTTATTTCATGGGCGATTTAGCAATCCCAAAGTTTCTTTTTTCAAATGCAAATAAAAAAATAATATAATTTTTTTTTTTTTTTTCGTACTCTTTCATAACATAAATGTGTTAAGAGTCCCCGGGCGTGAAAACAAAAAAGTTTGTGACGCTGAAATAGATCCCGATAGATAAGATAAAATCGTAAATATCCCTATATCTCATACTAATCTTTCGATACATAATCTACCGTTTTAAAAAACAAGAAAAAAAAATTTCTTATATCGAATTCGAAATGCCATGCTATTATTACTTAATATTCATAGTTCAGACGGCGAAGGCATAGTTTTCTTTCAAATAAAAACCCATTGGCGCCGAGCGTGAGGGAATGCTAGACGTTTGGTAATTTGTCCTCCGACCAGGATAAAAGATCCCATTGAAGCGGCTAATCCCATGCATACTGTCTGTACATCCGGTCGCACGAATTGCATAGTATCATAAATAGCTATTCCCGGTATTACCCATCCGCCGGGAGAGTTTATAAATAAATACAAATCTTTGGTCTCACTCTCTATACTGAGATATACCATAAGACCGATAAGTTGATTCGAAATCTCGCTATCAACATCTTGACCTAAAAACAGTAATCTTTCTCGATAAAGTCGATTGATTAGGATAAAAAACTACCCCCTATAAACCGTACATGCACCTTTTGATGCATACGGTTCACCAAATAAATCGCGAAAAAAAAAAAAAGAATCAATGTGTAGATTCCAGCCCCCCCTCCTTTTTTTTTGCTAGTGAGTTCTGTCTAACTTCTATTCTAACGGAGGGCTTTTCTTCCATTTTTCAAGAAAGATGAGTTTTGATATGTTTACATCTAAAAAAGAATTCATTAAACTTATCAAACTAACTTCATCATTGATGTATTTTTCATCGTGATCCAATTCAAATCGTGATGCCATTTTCTTGTTCCCGAAGGGTCTTATTCAATTCTTTTAGGTTTGCGCTCTACTCCGAATAAAGATCCGCCCGATTTTGATTTGCACATATAGGGCAAATGCCCCCATACCACACCCTTTTGCTACACTTTTTTTTTTCATTTCATACTTTACGCCAAATATTTAATGTATTCATCATATTATTCCATTGATTAGGATTATCAATTTGATATCACTTCTACTTATCTACTTAATAACTTATTAACTTATCTACTTATAAATTCTAAATTAAATAGAATTAAATAGAATAGGATACAAGTAGTAATGCTCGATATATTACTTTACTGATTGGTTTTTTCTAAACGAAGCCTGGATACTTCATTTTATTGGTCCAAACAAGCAAGCCAACCATAAATTATTCTAAATTGGATAATATTAATCTGTATACCCCAAAAAGGAAAGCAATTGCACTTAATTTTATTTCACGCTCCCAATTTTTGATGATTTAGATTTAATCAATCTTTCTTGGGCGAAACAGAGTATATCCCGATCGGGGGGGAGAACGGGAAAATCCCATATGACCCAATATATCTGACAAGTCGCACTATATGTCAATCCAAATTGAATCGTCCTCTCCAGGATTTCGAAAAGGAACTTTTGGAACACCAATAGGCATTTAATGAAAAAAAAATGAAATACTCTAATTCATCACTTTGATGTGAAAGCGTAACAATGAATTTTTTTTTTTCATAAAGTGTTAATAAGATTAGGCTTTATCATATTTTATGTTTAGATTCGATAAGTTCATAACATAAAAAAACTAAATCTTAAATAAATAAATAAAGTAAAAGTAAAGGGAGACAAACTTAAAAAGTCAAATTATTACAAATACGATTAGGCCCTTTGAATGATGAACAAATATGTATGCATTCGCTCATAGATAAAGATAGATGGCCAACCCTGCCATTGCGTATTGTTACTTATCGGGTATAGAATAGATCTGCTTCCCTTGTTTCTTACAAACCGAATTCTTACATTATTACTAAAATATTACTAAAATAAAAATAGTAATCCTTTCCCCGAGATAATCCACTGAAAAGTGGAAATATATAACATAGTTTTTTCAGTGCAATAAAGTTACATAGTGTCTATTTTTCGTTGATAAAGGGGTATTTCCATGGGTTTGCCTTGGTATCGTGTTCATACTGTTGTATTGAATGATCCCGGTCGTTTGCTGTCTGTCCATATAATGCATACAGCTTTGGTTGCTGGTTGGGCCGGCTCGATGGCTCTATATGAATTAGCAGTTTTTGATCCCTCTGATCCTGTTCTCGACCCAATGTGGAGACAAGGCATGTTCGTTATACCTTTCATGACTCGTTTAGGGATAACCAATTCATGGGGCGGTTGGAGTATCACTGGAGGAACCGTAACGAATCCGGGTATTTGGAGTTATGAAGGTGTGGCTGGAGCTCATATTGTGTTTTCTGGCTTGTGCTTCTTGGCAGCTATCTGGCATTGGGTGTATTGGGATCTAGAAATATTTTGTGATGAACGTACGGGAAAACCTTCTTTGGACTTGCCCAAGATCTTTGGAATTCATTTATTTCTCTCGGGAGTGGCTTGTTTTGGGTTTGGCGCTTTTCATGTGACCGGATTGTACGGTCCTGGAATATGGGTGTCCGACCCTTATGGACTTACC